TTGGTGGGGGTAGTGTAATAATCTTATATGGGGTTATAAGAGTAGAGTAGTATGTAAGTATTATTAAGTGGCTGTTGTAAGAAGGTGTTAGTTGTTTATTAATTTGTGGTAAATAGGTGAGCGGTCGTTTAAATCTCGGGGACGAGGTTTTAGGCCGTTGTACGGACATACTGATGAGAGAGTCAAATTAATTTAAACTAGATAAGAAAATAAGATTCCTACGTAGGTTGGAACCAAAATTAATCCAGGGGAGGGTTAAGGATTTATTGCTATATTGTGAATTAAAAATTATTATGTCTAACGAGCATGAATAGAATGTCTAGTAAGCATTAATGGAACATGTAAAAGGAAAATATGACCTAAAGTCCAGCTACAATTGAATTGACTGGGACGGGGCCTCTGACGGCCAATGGTGAGTGGAAGCATACCCCCAAATAAAAAACCACTAAAGGCATGACAGTGCAGTTATGTTGGGTCACGGGCTAGAATGGAACTAATCCATCGTGATGTCTTATTTAAGGGGAACGTATGGGCGATAACGCATTAAGATGGCCCTGAAGTAGGAACCAAATGCCCGTCAGAGAGCATGGTTAGTTACCCCCAAGTTAAATGGGATCTCAGGCGAGAAGAGGGACACGTATTGGGCGGGTTGATGATTTCACGGAGGTAGGTAGATTAAGAGACAATCTGGTGGAAGGGGATAGTCATTTGGACAAGAAAGGTTTATGACTGTATGGGGTATGTACCGCAAGTGAAGTATTATGTATTCATGACAGACCAAGATATAAATTTAGGATATGGATATTCATGTTAAGGACGTGTTAGTAGTGGAGGAATAAGTTAATGTTTTATGTACTATGTGAGTATGTATGTACGTGCTTATATGCATGGGGATATTGATTTAATGTTGATTAGACATAATATGTACTATGTACTATTATACATGTATTGTACTATATCATTAATTAATGTGGATAGTGCATTAATGCACGAATTACATAGGCATGGAAAAGTTGGAAGAATTGCAATAGGCACATAGATGTCAGATTGATGGGGAATTGGTCGATTATGACATCAGGGAGTAGTTTAGAGTGAGAATATCAGCTTTGGGAGTTGAAGGCGGAATTTGTGTTTCTTCCCTGAAAGATGTCCTAGGAAGCGTTAAAGCTTCATTTTTGGTTTACAAGACCAAAGTAATAGGTTATACTACTGGGGCTCTTCATTTAAGGAGTTTATTTTCGAGCATACTGATGCTGGGAAGAGCGAAAAGAATGATTGTGAAATAAAGAATAGAGGCTACTTGGCCGATGATAATAAAAGGATATTCAACTGGTTGTCCTCCGATTCAAGTTAATGTAAAGAGATCTGCGACTAGAATTCAGAATAAGCATTGGCTTAGTGGTCGGAACATCATACTACGTTGCTTAGATACATGAAGAATGGGGAATAGTATAAGGATAAGGATAGAAAAAATTAGGGCTAGCACACCTCCTAGTTTATTAGGAATTGATCGAAGAATAGCGTATGCAAATAAGAAATATCACTCGGGTTTGATATGGGGAGGAGTGTTGAGGGGATTGGCTGGGGTGTAGTTGTCAGGGTCACCTAAAAGGTCTGGGGAGAAGAGGACTAATATTATAAATAACAGTAGTAGAAGAAGGACGCCTAATACATCTTTAAATGTATAGTAGGGGTGAAATGGAATTTTGTCAGAATCAGAGACTAGGCCGGATGGGTTATTAGATCCTGTTTCATGGAGAAATAATAGGTGAACTGCGACTAAGGCTGAAATAACAAAAGGTAAAATAAAGTGAAAAGCGAAGAATCGTGTTAAAGTTGCTTTATCTACTGAGAATCCGCCTCAGATTCATTCCACTAGTGTAGTACCAATATATGGGATAGCTGATAGGAGGTTGGTGATGACTGTTGCGCCTCAGAATGATATTTGTCCTCAAGGTAGGACGTAACCTATAAAAGCAGTTGCTATTACTGCAAAGAGGAGGATGACTCCGATATTTCAGGTTTCAAAATAAGTGTAGGATCCGTAGTAGAGTCCTCGGCCTACATGAAGGAATAGGCAGATGAAAAATAGAGAGGCGCCGTTAGCGTGTATATATCGAATTAGTCAGCCGTAGTTTACATCTCGGCAGATGTGTATTACGGAGGAGAAAGCTGTGGCTGTGTCAGAGGTGTAGTGCATGGCTAGAAATAGGCCGGTCAGGATTTGGATTAGGAGGCAAAGTCCAAGAAGGGAGCCGAAGTTTCATCAGGCTGAAATATTTGAGGGAGCAGGTAAATCAATGAAAGTGTGATTAACAATTTTAAGTAATGGGTGGGTTTTGCGGATATTTGTCATTATGGTTTTTATAGTTGAATTACAACGATGATTTTTCATGTCATTGGTCATGGTTAGATTCCATGTAAAAATAATGACATGTATTACGTATTTATTAAGTATATTATTTGTTTTAGGATTTTTAGGTTTTTCTTCAAAGCCTTCTCCTATTTACGGTGGCTTAGGGTTAATTATCAGCGGGGGTGTCGGGTGTGGAATTGTATTATATTTTGGTGGATCATTTTTAGGGTTAATAGTATTTTTAATTTATCTGGGGGGAATGTTAGTGGTGTTTGGTTATACCACTGCAATGGCTACGGAGGAATATCCGGAAACTTGGGGCTCAAATGTAGTAATTTGAGGGGCGTTATTATTGGGGGTAGGGGTGGAGTTAATAGTTGTGCTTTTGACTATTGTATCTGATCAAGTAGAAATTATTATTGAGTTTAAGGGTCTAGAGGATTGAGTGGTATTTGAAGCTGATGAGTTAGGGTTAGTACGGGAGGATTCATTGGGTGTAGCTGCTTTATACAGTTATGGTAGTTGACTGATGGTAGTTGCAGGTTGATCTCTGTTTGTTAGCATTTTTATTGTTATTGAAATTACTCGAGGAAATAGAGTGTGATTATTAATGCCAGGGCAGTTGAGATAAGGAATGATAGGAAGTATAATTTGATTAAGCCCTTATGGTTTGATGTTAGGGTTGAGGCGGAAGATTGTGTGTAAGCGATAAGTTTTGGCACGGCTTTCTCTATTCAGATCTGGTCGAGGAGGGTTGAGACTAGCTTTTGACTTACTAAAAGGTCAGAATAGGGGTGTAAGCGATGCATAGTGATGGGGAAATACCCTAACAGGGTTGAAAATTTGGAGGTATAGGAGTAATAGTTTAGTTTTAGATTTGTAGTAAGTTGGTTTAGTTCTATGGCGATAATAAATCCTATGATTGTGATGAAAAGGGCAGTGGTTTTTAGGTAGAGTGGTATAGTTAATAAGGGGGTGTTTATAGGGGGAATATTGTGTGATAGTAGGAAGCCTGCAAAGACGCTTCCGATTAATAAGCGCTTGATTGAGTTTACTAGTTGAGGGTTGTTTTCGTTGATTGTGATAGGTGTAGAAAATCGAGGCTGTCCTATAAGGGCGAAGAAAATGATTCGTGTGCTATAGACGGCTGTGAGAGAGGTGGCAAGAAGAGTAATTATTAGGGCTCAGGCGTTGGCATTAGATGTATTTGCGGCTTCGATGATTAAGTCCTTGGAGTAGAATCCAGTTAAAAAAGGCATTCCAGTAAGTGCGAGGCTACCAATAATAAGGGAAGAGGATGTGAAGGGTAGGGTTTTAAAGAGACCTCCTATTTTTCGAATATCTTGTTCGTCGTTTAGGTTATGGATGATCGATCCAGAGCATATGAATAATATTGCTTTAAAAAAGGCATGTGTGCAGATGTGGAGAAATGCTAGATGGGGCTGGTTGATTCCGATTGTTACTATTATTAGGCCTAGTTGGCTTGAAGTGGAGAATGCAACGATTTTTTTAATATCGTTTTGGGTAAGTGCGCAGATGGCAGTAAAAAGGGTTGTGATTGCTCCTAGACATAGAGCTAGTGTCTTTGCAAGTGCATTATTTTCTATTAGAGGATAGAATCGGACTAGAAGAAAGATTCCGGCTACTACTATAGTGCTTGAGTGGAGTAGGGCTGAGACTGGAGTAGGGCCTTCTATTGCAGAAGGCAGTCAAGGGTGAAGCCCAAATTGGGCTGATTTTCCTGTAGCTGCTAGGAGGAGACCTATTAGAGGTAGGAATGGGGTTTCTGTTATAAAGAGTTGTTGGAGCTCTCAGGAGTTTGAGTTAAGTATAAATCATGCTATGGTTAGGACAAAGCCAATGTCTCCGATTCGATTGTAGAGAATAGCCTGTAAGGCTGCTGTATTGGCGTCGGTTCGTCCATATCACCAGCCGATTAGGAGGAAAGATATGATGCCTACTCCCTCCCATCCGATGAATAGTTGAAATAGATTATTTGATGTAACAAGGATTATTATTGTGATTAAGAATATTAGGAGATACTTGAAAAAGCAATTGATATGGGGATCAGAGTGTATGTATCATATCGAGAATTCTATGATTGACCATGTTACGAAGAGTGCCACAGGTATGAATAATAGGGAGAAATAATCTAGTTTAAAACTTATAGTGAAATTAATGGTTTGGATAGTTATTCAGTGTCAGTTAGAGATGACAAGTTCGTAATTAGAGTTAATGAATATGAGTGAAGGGAAAGTACAGAATGCAAGAGCGCATATGACAGATGTTTTCACATAGTTTGGGTAGGCGGGTGAGTTGTATAGGTCAGTGAAGCTAAGGAGAATTGGGAAAAGTAAAATGGCAAGTGATATAAGAGTTAAAGAGGAGAGTATGTTTATTACTTTTATTTGGAGTTGCACCAATTTTTTGGCTCCTAAGGCCAATGGATTACTTCTATCCTATAAAAGTTAAGAAAGCCACGTGTTTAGGCGTGGAGGCATGAATTAGCAGTTCTTGCATTCTTTCTTGGTAAATAAGAGGGTACTATCTTCTATTATTAGATTCACAATCTAATGTTTTGTTTAAACTATATTTACAGTAGAGTTGGCCTAGGATAATTATAGGGTTAATAGATAGTAGAATTAGGGGGAGGATGTGTAAGAGTATAAGAGTATTTTCTCGTGTGTGAGTTGGATAGATGCTGACTAGGTGATGGGTGAATTTGCCACGTTGTGTGTTAATAAGTATATAGAGTGAGTATAGGGCTGTGATTAGTATATTTAGTCCTATTAGTACAATTGTAATGTTTGATCATGAAAAAGATGACACAATAATAAACAATTCTCCGATTAGATTAATAGAAGGAGGAAGAGCCAGGTTTGTTAGGCTAGCTAAAACTCATCAAGTTGCTATAAGAGGAAGGGTAGATTGTAAGCCTCGAGCCAGGATTATGGTTCGACTGTGTATTCGTTCATAGTTAGTATTGGCAAGACAGAATAATATTGATGATGTAAGTCCATGGGCTACTATTAGTGCTGTTGCTCCTATAAAGCTTCATGGGGTTTGGATTATAATAGCCACAATTACTAATGCTATGTGACTAACAGATGAGTAAGCAATGAGGGATTTTAAGTCTGTCTGTCGTAGACAGATAGAGCTAGTTATGATTATTCCTCATAAGGACAGTATAATAAAAGGGTAGGCTATAGTGTTTGTGACTGGGTGTAACATAGTTGTAATTCGTATTATGCCGTATCCTCCGAGTTTGAGTAAGATAGCAGCTAGAACCATAGATCCTGCGATTGGAGCTTCTACGTGAGCTTTGGGGAGTCAAAGATGGAGGCCATAAAGGGGCATTTTTACTATAAAGGCTATCATACATGCTAATCATATTATATTATTGGTTCAGGTGGGTGATAGGGTGTAAGATTGATAAAGGGATATAACGAAGTTTAGAGATCCTGTTGATTTTTGGATATAGATTAGAACTACGAGCAGGGGTAAGGATCCGATAAGAGTGTAGAATAGAAAGTATAGACCTGCATTTAAACGTTCTGTCTGATTGCCTCAGCGAGTAATAATAATTAAAGTGGGAATTAGGGTAGCTTCAAACAAAATGTAGAATAAAATTAATTCTGAGGCAGAAAAAGTTATAATTAAGAAGAGTTGAAGAGAGATTAGCATAAGAATATAAAGTTTTTTTCGGATTAGGGGTTCTTTAGCAAGATGGTTTTGACTAGCTATAACTATGAGAGGAAGTAGTCATGCTGTGAGAATTAAAAGTGGTGTGGATAAAGAATCTGAAAAGAAAGTAAGGGAGAAAATTATATTGTTATCTTCCGCTTGGTAAAGTGATAATAGGACGATTAGGCTAATAATGAAGCTATGAGTTGATGTGTTAACTCAGATTAGAGATTTTTTGGAGAACCATATAGTTGGGATTAAGAGGATAGTGGGTATAATAATTTTTAGCATTGTAAGATGTTAAGGTTTTGTACATAATCTATGCCGTAGGTATTAGATACTATAACTAGGAGGGCTAGGCCTACGGCTGCTTCGCATGCTGCAAATACAAGAAGAACCACAGGTAGTGCAAATGATAGTATGAAATGAGTATTTAGGGTGGTAAGGGTGATTATAATAAATATAGATAATATTATACCTTCTAAGCATAGTAGGGAAGATATGAGATGGGATCGGTAAATAAATATTCCCAGTAAAGATGCGAGGTAGGCCAGGAATAGGTTTAAAATTACTGCAGGCATTTAGTAATTATGATAGTACATAATCTAGTGAGTCGAAATCACTTGTTTTAACTTAAACTAATTACCATATTCAATCCATTCAAGGCCTTTTTGAACTCATTCGTAGGCTAAGCCTAAGGTGAGGATTAGAATTAGTAGTAAGGCAATAGTTAGTATAAGTGTGAGATTGCTAGTTTGGGATGCTCAAGGTAAGGGTAAGAGGAGAGCAATTTCTAGGTCAAACAGGAGAAAGGTAATGGCGACAAGAAAAAATTTTATAGAAAAGGGAAGTCGAGCTGATCCTATCGGGTCAAAACCACATTCATATGGGCTAACTTTTTCTGAGTAAGTATTAGTTTGGGGTAGTCAAAATGCAATTAGGATTAGGACAAGAGAGATAGAAGTATTAATAAAGAGTGTGATTAACAGATTTATTACTTTCCCTCAGATTTTGACTGAGGCTAGGTGATTGGAAGTCAGCTGTACTAAATTATACTAGGAAAGTATGATCCTCATCAATAGATTGAGACGTACAGGAATAGTCAAACCACATCTACGAAGTGCCAGTATCAGGCTGCGGCTTCAAAACCAAAGTGGTGATTAGAGGTAAAGTGGAATTTTAATTGGCGTATTAAGCAGACTAACAAGAATGTAGATCCGATAATGACATGGAGACCATGAAATCCTGTTGCTATAAAAAATGTAGAGCCATAAATACCATCAGAGATAGTAAATGATGTTTCTAGGTACTCAGATGCTTGGAGAAGGGTAAAATATAGGCCTAGGATAATTGTGATACCTAGGGCTTGAAGTATGTGCTTGCGGTTGCCTTCTATTAAGCTGTGATGGGCTCAAGTGATTGAGACTCCGGAAGCAAGAAGAACAGAGGTGTTAAGTAGTGGTACTTCAAGGGGGTTAAGTGGGTTAATTCCTACTGGAGGCCAGCATCCCCCTAACTCAGGAGTAGGTGCTAGACTGGAGTGATAAAATGCTCAAAAGAAGCCGGCGAAAAAGAATACTTCTGAGACGATAAATAAGATCATTCCATATCGAAGGCCTTTTTGTACAATTGTTGTATGGTGACCTTGAAATGTTCCTTCACGGATTACATCTCGTCATCATTGATATATAGTTAAGATGTTAGTTATTAGTCCAAGTGTTAATAGAGAGCTAGAACTAAAGTGAAATCATATGATCAAGCCTGAGGTTAGAAGTAGGGCTGATAATGCTCCAGTCAGAGGTCAGGGGCTGGGGTTAACTATGTGGTAAGCATGGGTTTGGTGGGTCATTAGGTATTGTCATGTAGATACAGGCTTACAAGAAGTGTGAAGACATATGCTTGAATTAGAGCAACAGCGAATTCTAGGATTGTGAGGAGGACTAGGATGATAAATGTAATTATAGCAGTGGGTGTACTGATAGAGGTTAGTACTAATGTAGCGCCTCCAATTAGATGTATAAGTAGATGGCCAGCTGTAATATTGGCTGTAAGTCGGACTGCTAGAGCCACAGGTTGAATGAAAAGGCTGATTGTCTCAATAATTACAAGTATGGGGATAAGAGGGATGGGGGTGCCTTGGGGTAAAAAGTGGGCTAGGGATGCTTTAGTTTTGTGTCGAAAACCTGTAATTACGGCACCAGCTCACAGGGGGATTGCTATGCCTAGGTTTATTGATAGTTGCGTAGTTGGTGTAAATGAGTGTGGGAGCAAACCTAGTAGATTAGTTGATCCAATGAATATGATTAGGGAAATTAGTATTAGAGATCATGTTCGTCCTTTTAGGTTATGTATGGTCATTATTTGTTTAAGTACGAGTTGAATGAGTCATTGCTGGAACGATACTAATCGGTTATTAACAAGTCGATTTGGAGAAGGAAATAGGATGTTAGGAAATGCAATAATAAGAATAACAATAGGCAGTCCTACTAGTGTTGGGGTAATGAAAGAGGCAAATAGATTTTCGTTCATTTTTTTTCTCAGGGGGTGTCATGGGTGATTGGTTTTATATCCTTATGGGAAGGGCTTGAGTAAAATGTGTGATTAGTGAGTTTAGATTGGAGTAAAATGAATAGTGCTAGGATCATAGAGGTAATAGTAGTAAATCATGTGGATGTGTCTAGCTGGGGCATATCATTATGAGGAGGTTTAACTCCTAATCTTTAACTTAAAAGGTTAATGCTTTATAGCTTCATAATGAATTTATAGCATAGATGAGGATCAGTTTTCGAAATGTTTTAGTGGGACTATTTCAAGGACAATTGGTATGAAGCTGTGATTAGAACCACAAATCTCTGAGCACTGGCCATAGTACAAGCCAGGTCGGGTGGATGTTAGTGTTGCTTGGTTTAATCGGCCGGGAATAGCATCGGTTTTTAGGCCAAGTGATGGAACAGCTCAAGAGTGTAGAACATCTTCGGATGAGATTAGCATGCGGATGGGTAATTCCATGGGAAGGACAACTCGATTATCCACTTCAAGCAGACGCAGTTCACCAGGTTTTAACTCAGATGTGGGAATTATGTAGGAGTCGAAATTCAGATCTTCATAATCTGTGTATTCATAGCTTCAATACCATTGATGGCCTATAGTTTTTACTGTTAATGATGGGTTATTGATTTCGTCTATCATGTAAAGAATTCGCAGTGAAGGCAGGGCGATTAGAATTAGAATAATAGCTGGTAGAATGGTTCAAATGGTTTCAACTTCTTGGGCATCTATTGTACTAGTATGAGTTAATTTAGTTGTCAATATTAGTGAAATAATATATAAAACTAAAGAGCTAATTAAGAAGACAATTATTAGGGTGTGATCATGGAAGTGTAGTAGTTCTTCTATAATAGGGGAAGTAGCATCTTGGAATCCTAATTCGAAAGGGTATGCCATAAAGATATAAAGGAGTTTAACCTATAAATTAACTTTGACAAAGTTATGTAATGTTTTTACTAATATCTTATTAAGAGAGTCATAGTGGTTATGGGGCTGGCTTGAAACCAGCCTTAGGGAGTTCGATTCTTCCCTTTCTTGAGCTTAGGCTTTCACATAGGTCGGTTCTTCGAATGTGTGATAAGGTGGGGGGCATCCGTGGAGTCATTCTAAATTAGTCGATGTTAGCTCAACAGTTAGAACTTCTCGTTTAGATGCGAAGGCTTCTCAAATCATGAAAACTATAATTATTACAGCTGTTAAAGAGATGAATGAGCCTATGGATGATACTGTATTTCATGTAGTATAAGCATCAGGGTAATCAGAGTATCGTCGTGGCATACCAGATAAGCCTAAAAAATGTTGGGGAAAGAATGTGAGATTTACTCCAACGAATATTACGGTAAAGTGGATTTTAGCTCATGTATCATCAAGTGTATAGCCTGAAAGTAGTGGAAATCAATGCACGAATCCTCCCATAATTGCAAAAACGGCTCCTATTGATAAAACATAGTGAAAGTGGGCAACTACATAGTATGTGTCGTGTAAGACAATGTCTAGGGATGAGTTAGCTAAAACAATGCCTGTTAGGCCCCCTACAGTGAATAAGAAGATAAAACCTAAAGCTCATAACATGGCAGGAGATCATTTAATGTTTCCTCCATGAAGGGTTGCTAGTCAACTAAAGACTTTTACTCCGGTAGGAATTGCAATAATTATAGTTGCAGATGTAAAGTATGCTCGGGTGTCTACGTCTATTCCGACAGTGAATATGTGGTGGGCTCATACAATAAACCCGAGAAATCCAATGGATATTATGGCTCAAACTATGCCTATATAACCAAATGGTTCTTTTTTGCCAGAGTAGTAGGTAACAATATGTGAAATAATGCCAAATCCTGGGAGAATGAGGATGTATACTTCAGGGTGTCCAAAAAATCAGAATAGATGTTGGTAAAGGATTGGGTCCCCTCCCCCGGCCGGATCAAAGAAAGTTGTATTTAAATTTCGGTCTGTTAGAAGCATGGTAATACCTGCTGCAAGAACTGGGAGTGAGAGGAGTAGCAGTACTGCTGTAATTAGGACTGATCAAACGAATAGTGGGGTTTGATATTGGGTTATGGCAGGGGGTTTTATGTTAATAATAGTAGTAATAAAGTTAATTGCCCCTAAAATAGAGGATACACCTGCCAGGTGAAGTGAGAAAATAGTTAAGTCTACAGAAGCTCCTGCATGTGCTAAGTTACCTGCAAGTGGCGGATAGACGGTTCATCCGGTTCCAGCCCCTGCTTCTACTATTGATGAAGCCAGAAGTAAGAGGAATGAAGGAGGTAGGAGTCAAAAACTCATATTGTTTATTCGGGGAAATGCTATATCAGGGGCCCCAATTATCAAGGGGACTAATCAATTCCCGAACCCGCCAATTATGATCGGCATGACTATAAAGAAAATTATGACGAATGCGTGCGCAGTAACAACTACATTATAGATTTGATCATCCCCTAGTAAGGCTCCTGGTTGGCCCAATTCTGCTCGAATTAATAGGCTAAGGGCTGTGCCTACTATTCCAGCTCAGGCACCGAATAAGAGGTATAATGTTCCAATATCTTTGTGATTTGTTGAGAATAGTCAACGGTTGATGAACATAAGTAGGTGGTAAAATGGCTGAGCAAGCATTAGACTGTAAATCTAAAGACAGAGGTTGAGTCCTCTTTTTACCAAGCCCTGTGGTGAATTTTCATATTGAATTGCAAATTCAAAGGAGCAGCTTCAACTCTGCCGGGGCTTCTCCCGCCTTTTTTTACTAACGGCGGGAGAAGTAGATTGAAGCCAGTTGATTAAGGCAATTAGCTGTTAACTAAGTTTTCATAGGTTTAAATCCTATCAATCTAGTGAGAGGGCTTAGCTTAATTAAAGCAATTGAGTTGCATTCAGTTGATGCAAGATATAGTCTTGTAGTCCTTAGATCAGAAATTAAGTATAAATACTTACTTAAGGCTTTGAAGGCCTTCGGTCTTTGTTAGCCTAAATTTCTAGTATAGGATTGATAGGGTGGGTGTGAGGGGAAGGAATATTGTTGAGATGATGACGATAGTTGGTATAAGGGGTGGAATTTTAGTATTTTCGAATTGTCATTTGATTTTGGTGTTATTGGGGGATGGGAATAGGGTGAGGGAGGATGAGTAAATAAGTCGTATGTAGAAATAGAGGTTTAAGAGGGCTAATATGGCTATTGAAGTGGGTAAAATGATGTTATTGTTGGATACAAGTTCTTTGACAATCATTCATTTAGGAGAAAATCCGGTTAAAGGGGGGAGTCCTCCTAGAGATATTAGTACAATGAGGATAATTGATGCGAGAAGGGGGGATTTGTTTCAGTAGTTGGCTAGTGAGAGGGTTGATGTTTTTTTATTATGATAGAATAACATAAATATATTGGTTGTTAGTGCGATATAGATAAGTAGGTTTAAGATGGATAGTATGGGGTTAAATGAGATAATTGCTATTATTCAGCCTATGTGGGCAATTGATGAGTATGCTATAATTTTTCGTAGTTGGGTTTGGTTTAGTCCCCCTCAGCCACCGAGTAGGATAGATATAAGTGCTATGATTATAATTAGGGTGTAGTTAATGGAGGGGGCAATTTGAAATATGATGGAGATGGGGGCAATTTTTTGTCATGTAAGCAGAATGAGTCCTGATATAAGGGGAATTCCTTGGGTTACTTCTGGAACTCATAAGTGGAAAGGGGCTAGACCTATTTTTATTGACAGGGCGGTTGTTAGTATAAAAGAGGATAGGTAGTTGATAGAGTTAGAGATAGATCATTGTCCTGTGCTATAGAAGTTGATGATGGCTGCTATTATAAAAATTATAGAGGCGGTTGCTTGAATAAGGAAATACTTTGAAGCAGCTTCAATTGAGCGGGGGTTGGGTTTGCTCATTAAAATTGGGATGATGGCTAGTAGGCTTATTTCTAGTCCAATTCAGATGAGTAGTCAGTGGGAGCTAAATAATGTGATTATAGTCCCTGAGAATAGAGTGAGATAAATGGTAGAATAGGTAAGGATATTAATTAGTACGGGAAGGGTATAATCCAACATTTTCGGGGTATGGGCCCGATAGCTTGTTTAGCTGACCTTACTGTTGGGGTATAGTGTATTGAGGTAGCACGAAGAATTTTGAATTCTTAAGATTAGGTTCAAACCCTATTGTCCCAGAAATAAGAGGATTTTAACCTCTATAATTTACTCTATCAAAGTAACTCTTTTATCAGACATATTTCTTAAGTTTGAGGGGGTACACATGCCATAATGATTGGTAGGGAAACGTGTCATATACATAGGGCTAATGTCAGAGGGAGGAAGTTTTTTCATAATAGGTGTATTAGATGATCATATCGGAATCGTGGGTAGGATGCTCGGATTCATAGGAATGTTGAAGTCAAAATAAGGGTTTTAAGGGCAAAGCTAAATGTGAAAGTTTCAGATATGGGAGGATTTAAGAGTGCTCCTATGAATAGAGTGGTGGTTAGGGCATTTATTATGATGATATTAGTATATTCTGCTATAAAGAATAAAGCGAATGGGCCTGCAGCATACTCCACGTTAAACCCTGAGACAAGTTCTGACTCTCCCTCCGTTAGGTCAAAGGGAGCTCGGTTTGTTTCGGCTAGGGTGGAAATAAATCATATTATGGCTAGTGGCCATGATGGTAGGATTAGTCATATGGATTGCTGGGTTGTGATTAGGGTTGATAGTGTAAATGAGCCACTTATGAGAAGGACTGATAGTAGGATAATGGCTAGGGTTACTTCATATGAAATTGTCTGGGCAACGGCTCGTAGGGCTCCGATTAGGGCGTATTTGGAATTTGATGCCCATCCAGATCATAGAATTGCGTAGACTGCCAGGCTTGATGTTGCAAGGATAAATAGGACGCCTATGTTTATGTTGATAAAGGGTTGAGGTATTGGTAGTGGGATTCATATCGTGATTGCTAGGGTTAGGGCTAGAGTAGGAGCGATAATGAATAGAGTAATAGAAGATGTGGAAGGTTTAAGGGGTTCTTTAATAAATAGTTTTATGGCATCTGCGAATGGTTGGAGTAGGCCGTAAGGTCCTACTACGTTTGGGCCTTTTCGTAGTTGTATATAACCTAGGATTTTTCGCTCAACAAGGGTTAAAAATGCTATGGCAATCATGATGGGGATAATTAAGAAAAGGAGGTTGATTAAAAACATAGGAATATTAAGAAGAGGAGTTGAACCTCTGATAGTAAGGTTTTAAATCTTATGCAATTACCGGGCTCTGCCATCTTAATAAGCCCTGTTCTAGGGTGAATGAGGTAACGGTTTATAAAATTGAGATTATATCATTTGTTTTACACTAAGGCGTGAGAGTTTCATAGGCCTTATTTCTCTTGTCCTTTCGTACTGGGAGAAGTATTAAATAGATAGAAACCGACCTGGATTTCTCCGGTCTGAACTCAGATCACGTAGGACTTTAATCGTTGAACAAACGAACCATTAGTAGCGGTTGCACCACTTGGATGTCCTGATCCAACATCGAGGTCGTAAACCCTACTGTCGATATGAACTCTTGGGTAGGATTGCGCTGTTATCCCTAGGGTAACTTGTTCCGTTGATCAATAAGTTTGGGTCAATTAATGAATAGATGCTTAGACTAGTCAAGTCAAGGCTAAAATCATTCGGAGGTTGTTTTATACTCCGAGGTCACCCCAACCAAAATCTTAGGCTTAAAAGGCAAATATGTTATTTCCTGTAGGGAAGAAATGATAATGCTTAAGCTATTAGATTTAAGCTCCATAGGGTCTTCTCGTCTTATTTTGTTATTCCCGCCTCTTCACGGGAAGGTCAAGTTCACTGATTGGAAGTAAGAGACAGTTTAACCCTCGTGAAGCCATTCATACAAGTCCCTATTTAAGGAACAAATGATTATGCTACCTTTGCACGGTCAGGATACCGCGGCCGTTAAACGCATGTCACTGGGCAGGCAGTGCCTCTAATACTAGTAATGCTAGAGGTGATGTTTTTGGTAAACAGGCGGGGTTAATGTTTGCCGAGTTCCTTTTACTTCTTTTAATCTTTCCTTAATGCACGCCGGTGTTGGGTTAACAGTTTGAGTAATAAAGATTTAGGGTTTTAAGTGTAGTTATATGTCTGTTAATTATCAGTGAGTTATTCGGTCTGATGTAAGCTTGTGCAAGGAGAATTATTTCTTGTTACTAATACCAACATTATTGCATCTATAAAATTATAGAGTAGTCCAGTTGTGTAATTAGGAGTTCATGGTTAAGTGAAGAATTAAGTTGGGTTAAAGTTGCTAGGTTAAGCTTGAACGCTTTTTTAATTGATGGCTGCTTTTAGGCCAACTATGTGAGATTTAATGATTTACTCTCTAAATAAGGCTATTTCCTTTATCTAAAGAGCTGTACCTCTTTAGAGTAACTTTTAAATTTACATTAGGATTAATAATTCTTTTAGGTAAATTTAAGGTTGAACTAAAATTCTATTCTGGACAACCAGCTATCACCAAGCTCGTTAGGCCTTTCACCTCTACTAACAAGTCATCCCACTATTTTGCTACATAGACGGGTTCATTCTATTAATTGCTCATTAGTAGCTCGTTTGGTTTCGGGGTACTTTACTTAAATTCTTTTTGTAAAGTTTTTTCTAGTTGATTCATTATGCAAAAGGTAGAGGGATTAATCCTTGCTTTACATTACTATCAGTTAAATCTTTCAGCTTTCCCTTACGGTACTGTCTCTATAACTCCAAAAGCTAATTTCTATCTCCTATACTTTAATGAGGTAAATGTTTTATTTAATTGATTTTTATAGTTTACTAGAATAAATTTTGGGTTAGGACTAGTTCAAGATACTCATAGGGTGAAATCTTCCGGGTGTAGGCCGGATGCTTTGTTTTATTAAGCTATATCTTGATGTTCCAAACACACTTTCCAGTATGTTTACCTTGTTACGACTTGTCTCTTCTTGCAATTAGGATATTATCTTATTAGTTATATGAAGTAATCTTGGGTGCTTGAAGAGGGTGACGGGCGGTGTGTGCGTGCTTTATTGCCCGATTCAGTTGGGCACTCTATTCCCAACTTACTACTAAATCCGCCTTGGGCTAATCATGTTTCATGACAGCTATCGTGGAGTGTTCTAGGGGTTTAGAAAATGTAGCCCATTTCTTCCCACTCTATAGGCTACACCTTGACCTAACGTTTTTATGTAGAATTATTATGCTTACTATGATGCCTTGTTAGGGTTTGCTGAAGATGGCGGTATATAGGCTGACGTTGCAAAGAGTGGTGAGGTTTAACGGGGTTTATCGATTACAGAACAGGCTCCTCTAGAGGGATATAAAGCACCGCCAAGTCCTTTGAGTTTTAAGCAATGGCTAGTAGTTCTCTGGCGAATATTCTTGTTAATTGAATATTTATGTTTAGGGCTAAGCATAGTGGGGTATCTAATCCCAGTTTGGATCTTAGCTATCGTGAACTCAGGGATTGTAAGATTACTTTCGTAATATATTTTTATTTTAACTAAGGCTTTTTACAGCTTAGTCAGAGCTTAATCTTATCTAAGGCTATACCCTAATCACGCTTTACGCCGTACTTTATTAACTAGGGTTAATCGTATGACCGCGGTGGCTGGCACGAAATTTACCAACCCTAATTATTAGTATGACTTAGTCAAACTTTCGTTTATATCTCAATTTTAATCACTGCTGTGTCCCGTGGGGGCGTGGTATAGCAAGGTGTCATGAGCTGCTCATGAGAGCGTACTTGATACCTGCACCTTTTGATCCTTGTGGATATAGAGGGCATTCTCACTGGGGCGGGGATACTTGCATGTGTAAGTCTACTAAAAGCTAATAAAAAGGCCAGGACCAAACCTATGTGTTTATGGAGTAGAAATACTCATCTTAGCATTTTCAGTGCTTTGCTTTAATTTTAAGCTACATTAAC